CGTTTATTGGAAAAAGCAACACCAAAGATTTGGGACCAAAAGCGGTTAGCAGTGACCATTGAATAAGTTTCTTCAGCTTGAGTTGGGTTAAAAGCGCGGAAGGTATTTGCACCATCACCATCTTCGAATAGAGTGTTTTCTACGGTAGCCCCATGGATAGCGCATAGCAGAGCTGCGCCTAATACTCCGGCAACTCCCATCATATGAAATGGGTTCAACGTCCAATTATGAAATCCTTGGAAGAAAAGGATAAATCGAAATATAGCTGCTACGCCAAAACTCGGCGCAAAGAACCAACCAGATTGTCCCAGTGGATAAATAAGGAATACGGAAACAAAAACTGCGATTGGACCAGAGAATGAAATTGCATTATAAGGCCGCAATTGAACAGACCGAGCAAGTTCAAATTGACGTAACATGAAACCTATTAGTGCAAAAGCCCCGTGGAGAGCAACAAAAGTCCACAGACCACCTAATTGACACCAACGAGTAAAATCCCCCTGTGCTTCCGGGCCCCATAGTAGCAACAAAGAGTGTGCTAAACTATTGGCAGGAGTGGAAACCGCTGCGGTTAAGAAATTGCAACCTTCCAAATAGGAACTAGCCAATCCATGGGTATACCAAGAAGTTACAAAAGTAGTCCCTGTAAACCAACCCCCTAAAGCGAAATAAGCACAAGGAAAGAGCAATAGGCCGGACCATCCTACAAAAACGAAACGGTCCCTTCGTAACCAGTCGTCCATAATATCAAATAGATCATTTTCTTCTTTAGTAACTCTACCAAGGGCTATAGTCATAGTGATCCTCCTATTCAATTACTTCAACCATTTCCGAGCACCTCATATTACTTCCAGGGCATACGATAGTTTTATTATCTGTGGACGATTTCTTTCTCGTTCAATGCCCTTTTTCAATGGTCTCGAAGATAGAAATTTTGCATTTTTATCTATGGGGTCGCAACCAAGGTCGTGGTAAATCCACGAATTTCATTCAATTTATTTATCTTAATCTTAAGAATTTTGTTAATCTTAAGAAATAAAGAAATAAAAATTGGAATTCAGCATTATTCCATGATTCCTATTTCAAAGCCTATCTTTTAAGGGAAAAATAACCCCTCTTTTCTCATTCGCTCTCTATTGCATGGGTGGAAGAACAAAAATAGGATTCTGAAAAAAAGAAAGATATTGAAAAGAAAAATTGACTTTTGAAACCCTTTTTATGTGTAACGGAAAAGAGTTGCGATTTCTTCTTATTCCTATAGAACGTCTAGTAACAAGAATATGAAATCGTAAATAGCGAAAAATTCTTCCCTTGCGCGATCTAAGTCTAAGGAAATAAAAAAAAAAGCCGCTTATACAACAATTTCATCCACATCGAATTTATATATCAGAATAGCAAATAGAGGCATTATTCAAGGGGTCAGGTCTACTTACTTTATCTTTCTTTCCAATTTTATTGTGGGTTTGATAAGAACCTTTTTTGCTTTGTGAATAAATAAAAAAAGAGTTATATTATAACCTGCTTGTTTTATTCTAACAAATCCTATATGGAACTGCCCGCTGAAGAGAAAATTTATCTGATTGTCTCTCATCCCAGCCCAGCCTATATCGAATTTTGGAAAGAAAAAACAAGAATTATATTCTTTTTTTTATTAATATTAACATTAATAAAAAAAATATATAATTAAAATGGAATTGGCAATATAATTTTTATGCACTTTTGAAATGAAAGAAAAAGGAAGGATTTTTTGCAATGGTTATTTCTTGTCTCTGTCATATCACGAAAACCTTTCGATTTGGAACGAGGAGAGATGGCTGAGTGGACTAAAGCGGCGGATTGCTAATCCGTTGTACAATTTTTTTGTACCGAGGGTTCGAATCCCTCTCTTTCCGCCCCCTCGGATCATTTGGGACTTTCGAATTGTAAGGAATTCTGACCCCCGGATTTTCTCATAGATAAATGTACGAAATAAATCCAATTTGTATTGTAAGAAAAAATTCCCAAAAATTTTGGATTTTTACTCCTCACGCCCAGGATTACGTCCTGGGTCATTAGATAAGAATCCAAAGATAAAGAGGGAAACAAAGAATATCACTACTGTATAAACAAAAAGTTTGAGAGTAAGCATTACATAATCTCCAAGATTTTTTTTGTTAAGGAATAGATTACCCATTTTTCCTTACCACACAGATCCACTAGGATGGGTTTTGTTTATTTTGACACCTAAAAATGCAAAAATCAATTCTTAAAAAAAATTGCAAGAATTGCTTTATAATAAGCACTCTTATCAATATAAAAAATTAGTTTAGGTATTGTGTGGGTACCTAAAGGTACTTGCTCAACGTAGGTGCAGGGGGTAGAAAGGCAGATCCAAATTTATTGCTCCAGCTATATATTCAATGTAGAAGAATTTAAATTTTAGAATCGAAGGTTCATAATATAAGACTTCTCAGCTCTTATCCATTTTAAATTTTTTTTTGGAATGAATACATCATTCCATTTGGCAGACAGATTATAGTAAAGATTTCATCGAAAACTTACAGCGGCTTGCCAAACAAACGCTAATAGAAAAAAGAGTACAGGTATGACAGGCATAACATCCACGATTGGATTGAAAATGGCATAAGCTTCGGGTAATTTGGCGAAGAAAACGCTAGTCGGACAAAGAACAGAATTAAAACAGATACAGGTTAAACTAAGTATATTAGGCATAACAAGCATTTCGTTCTTGTAGAGTAGATAATTGGATTTTTATTGAGTTATTTTTCTAAGGGAAAAAAGCAAAAGAAAAGGTGGATTCAAAATCCTTTTTTCTTCGGACTTTCCCAAACACAAAATACCTCCTTGTATTCGCATTCTCAAATGAGAATGGAAGAAATTCGACTTTCATATAATATCTTAATAGAATTCCATGTAATGATCAATGCATTTTTTGGATTCTATATTATCCGCATGTCTATAGAATTCTAGCAAGAAAATATCCCTCATTTTTTAGGTAATTGAAGTGGGATTGACGAATAATATAGTAAAATAATACTGTTTATTAGTGTCGCATGAAATGGGGCGTGGCCAAGTGGTAAGGCAGCGGGTTTTGGTCCCGTTACTCGGAGGTTCGAATCCTTCCGTCCCAGATTTTTTCTGATGAAGTGAAAGATAGAATCGTATTGGGCCCTGCACGACACAAAATAAACTTTAATAAAAAGTTTATTAAAGAGAATAATTTTCTCTTATGAACTTGTAGATTAGATGCATTTCGAAGCATTCATTTTCTTTCTCAGAAAACAAAAAATCAAGTGTCAAGCCCAGTCAAATTTAATATCTTTATTTTCATGAAAAATTTGTGTCTATCAGGCACATTCAGAATATGCCCCTACTACTCATTAATCATATGCGTTTTGAATATGTGTTTTTAAATTTGAACTTCTTAGATAAACTTTATGTTCCGTATCTATGAAATGGGAATTCTTACAGGATACATTTGACACCCAATATGAAAGAAGTACCCCTATTTCTTTTTTTCCAAAAACTAAAGAACTAAAGTAAGTAAAAAAAAAGGGGGGGTTCCTAATTCTATGTTTCATGGTTAGGTTAAAGAATAGGATGTTTTTTGTTTCAGCACAGGCCTTAAAACTTTTGACTAAGATCGGCGCGAGAAAAAAGAAAAGGGTTTTCATTCTACGGATAGGGACTCCATTTTTCTATTTTAGGTATTATCTGATTTGCAAATATCCATTTCTAAATCAATGGAATGTGAGGATTAGAGATAAATTCATATATTCTGTCTACTCGACTTTCGAATTGATTGAAAAAAAAAAGAAAAGTACGATTTTTTTTAGTTCTTTTTTTTTACCTAAAAGAAAGAATGCTATAAGTAAAAGCAAAGACCCAAATTTTACTTTACAAAAAACAAAAAGAATTTTCTTTCTTTTGTTATTCGAGTCGAAGAAGTGTGAGAATTTTATAACTATCCCAAAACTACTAATCTTTTTATTGGCATAGCTTATTTGGTTAATAGTTAATTGTTTTTGTTACAGAAAAATATATTAATTAATTTTATTAATTCAACTGGAGGTTGATAGTTTATTTGTTGTGGAAGAGTAGATCCTTCTCATTTCAGGATTGATCATCTTGAGTTCTCTGTTGAGAATGAAAATTCAATAATAAATAAGTCTTAAGCAAACTATTTTATTCCTCTTTTTCCAACTATGTTTCATTCATATGATAGAATATGAGTTTAAATAAATTGGATCTTTACGGAGTGTTCCCCGATAAATACTTATTTCTCTTATCCATATTTCTCCATAGATAGCAAGTTTGAATTAGTATACAAAAGCAATGACTATTCATGATTCCTTCCATATTGGATCAATTCTCGATACCATTTTGCAATGAAATTAGAGGAATGTTATGGTAAAACTTCGTTTAAAACGATGTGGTAGAAAGCAACGTGCGACTTGAAGGACATGATCGATTGTGGATTTTGCTATCCATCATTTTCCATAGTAATGAAAATGCTCTTGGCTCGACATAGTCTGTTCTATTTTATTTTGCCCGAACCTAATTTGCGCTGGGTTGTTTGTAAGTAAATAGTACACGATGGAGCTCGAGAGGACAGAATTTCTTTTTTATCAAGGGAAAGAATCTAGGGTTAGTGAAAACTAATAAATTAGGCCAACTTTGTCAGTCTATCCTTAATATAGAAATCAAAAGGTTAAAATAAGAAAAAAGTCAAATTTTGGAAGATTGGAAAAACTTTATCCATTAAAAGTCTATCTGAATCAATCGTTCATATTTGATTTCTATAGAAGAGTGAAATGCTTTATCGAAGGAAATAAGAAAAAAGAAAGGGTATGTTGCTACTCTTTTGAAAGAAAAAAGAATAGGAATTCCCGAAGTAATGTCTAAACCCAAGGATTTCACAAATCAAAGATAAAGGATTCCGAAACAAGTAAACACAATTTTCAACCGTCTCAACAATAGAATTCGATCAGAATAAGAAATAAAAGTGAATTTGTTTGAGATGAGATAAAGAAAAGAGTTTAGAGACGATTCAAAAAGGTTTTTCTTTTGAAGTCTGTCAGTCAAAATTAGCCAACTTGAGTCATGAGTATAAATGAAATTTGTTTTTTCTTTTCTTTAAGGAAATTAATGCAAGTCACAATCAAATTTCTATTTACTTGTATTATAGACAGAAATTAGAATCATTTTCTCGAGCCGTATGAGGAGAAAACCTCCTATACGTTTCTAGGGGAGGGGTTGTTTATCTACATCTATCCCAATAAGCTATCTATCGAATCGTTGCAATTGATGTTCGATCTCGAAGAGAAGGAAGAGATCTTCAAAAAGTGGGTTTTTATGATCCAATAAAGAATCAAACTTGTTTAAATGTCCCAGCTATTCTCTATTTCCTTGAAAAGGGTGCTCAACCTACAAGAACAGTTTATGATATTTTAAGGAAAGCAGAATTCTTTAAGGATAAAGAACGAACTTTGAGTTAATTGAGAACTAAATGAATAAAAAAGTAGGAGAGGGTCGCTAGTACCTTATTTAGACACAATTTGCCTTTTTCTTAGTCCTATTTTTTTATTGCATTTATGTCGTGCCAATCCAACAAAAGTCCTTATTTTATTTCCTTTTTGTATCTAATTGCATTGTCTTTCCATTGACAAAGGTCTATTAAACATCTAGAATTTGTAGATAGCTGAGTCTCTTTATCGTCACTCCATATTAGGTATTTCTGTCTACACTTCGTTCAAATAATGGGGTTGCCCCCCTTGCATGTACTCTCTATAGCTATAGAAGATTTTTTTATTTAAAGAAATAAAAATTGCCAAAAAAATGACAATTTTGCCATTGTGATTGGGGCCCCTTCTTTTTTACCGTTAGTGAAATTTAACGGGATCAGTTTATTTTGGTATTTGAGTGTTTTTAACGGGGTGATAAAATCTTTCTTTTGATGTCTTACTAATTCAATGTTTTGACAGGAGCGTCCGGTGTAATTCCATCGATTTTTGGATTTCGATCGTGTCTCTAAGAGATCCTGTTTTATCTGGGTTGCTAACTCAATGGTAGAGTACTCGGCTTTTAAGTGCGACTATGATCTTTTACACATTTGGATGAAGCAACAAATTCGTCCAGACTCTTGGTAGAGTCTAGAAGACCACGACTGATCCTCAAAGGTAATGAATGGAAAAAATAGCATGTCGTAATAAAATCAATTTCTTTTTTTTTTTTTTATAGAAAAATTATGATTTTCTGGGTCTAGTGAATAAATGGATAGAGCCTGGCTCTAATTCTGATAAAATAAAAAGCAACGAGCTTAACTTCTTAATTAATTGGAATGGAAGGATTCCCCAATCTAATTAGACGTTAAAAATAGATTAGTGCCTGATGCGGGGAAAGGTTAGGTTTTCCTGTGAGTGGACCCTTTACTTTTTTTTTAGAAATCCTAATTATTCTTGATTATGGATTGAAAAGGGATGTTATGAATTGAATGTGTAAAAGAAACAGTATATTGATAAAGAGACTGTATTCCAAAGTCAAAAGAGCGATTGGCCCGCAAAAATAAAAGATAAGTTCGTGTTTGTTTTGTAATTAGAACAAACATAAACTAATTGGATAGAAAAGGAGCGGAAAAAGATTTATGGATTAGACTCCCTTTCTTTACAGGGTTTGTATTATGCAACACCTTGTTCTGACCATATTGCACTATGTATCATCATTTGATAAACCGAGAAATGCTTTTTTTCTCTGATTTCAAGTAGAAATAGAATATAAATGGAAAAATTCGAAGGGTATTCAGAAAAACAGAAATCTCGTCAACAATACTTCGTCTACCCCCTTCTCTTTCAGGAATATATTTATGCATTTGCCCATGATTATGGATTAAATGTAAATGGTGCCGAGCCTGTGGAAATTTATGGTTGTAATAATAAGAAATTTAGTTCACTACTTGTGAAACGTTTAATTATTCGAATGTATCAGCAGAATTTTTGGATTAATTCGGTTAATCAGCCTAACCAAGATCGATTGTTGGATCACAGCAATTATTTTTATTCTGAGTTTTTTTCTCAGATTCTATCTGAGGGGTTTGCGATCGTTGTAGAAATCCCACTTTCGCTAGGACAACTATCTTGTCCGGAAGAAAAAGAAATACCAAAGTTTCAAAATTTACAATCTATTCATTCAATATTTCCCTTTTTAGAAGACAAATTTTTGCATTTACATTATCTATCACATATAGAAATACCCTATCCTATACATTTAGAGATCCTGGTTCAACTCCTTGAATACCGGATTCAAGATGTTCCATCTTTGCATTTATTGCGATTCTTTCTCAACTATTATTCGAATTGGAATAGTCTTATTACTTCAATGAAATCTTTTTTTCTTTTGAAAAAAGAAAATAAAAGACTATTTCGATTCCTATATAACTCTTATGTATCAGAATATGAATTTTTCTTGTTGTTTCTTCGTAAACAATCTTCTTGCTTACGATTA